GAAATTGGAAACTGATATTCGAAAGAAACGATTGCTTAATTACAGTATTGATTTCGGAATCTGTATATTTTGTGGTAACTGTGTTGAGTATTGTCCAACGAATTGTTTATCAATGACTGAAGAATATGAACTTTCTACTTATGATCGTCACGAGTTGAATTATAATCAAATTGCTTTGGGTCGGTTGCCAATGTCAGTAATTGGAGATTCCACAATTCGAACAATTAGGAATTCGACTCAAATCAAAAAAGGCACGGCTAAACCACTTGATTCAAAAACAATTACCAATTACTAAGATTCCGTTTTGATTGAAAGTAGCGAAGCTTCCTTCATTTTATTTTGCTTAGACAATAACTAAAAATCCTAAAGGGGTTGAGAGTAATGATTTTCATATATTCATAAAAATATATTTATCTATTCTCTGTATATTAAAATACTACATTACATACAGTATATATATATAAATATCATATCTGTGATTATAATATATAAATCAAAAAAAAAATAAAATAGAATAATTATTCTATACTCTAAATAATTTAAATAATTGAATCGAGAAATTTTTGAAATGCAATTTTGAACGAAACTTTCAGATAAACAAATGGTATTCAATCATTCATATAATAAATAAACATATCTACATCAACCCACACACGACCCTATATTGATTTAATTCAATTAGAAGGGTATCAAAAAATAGGTAACCTCTTCTTTTTTTTTGTTTGTTCAATAAGGTCATGAAAAATTTCTACTTAATAATTTATCTTTTATTTTACATAGAATGGATTTGCCTGGACCAATACATGATTTTCTTTTAGTTTTTTTGGGATTGGGTCTTATAGTGGGAAGTCTAGGAGTGGTATTACTTACCAATCCAATTTTTTCTGCCTTTTCGTTGGGATTGGTTCTTGTTTGTACATCCTTATTCCATATTCCATCGAACTCCCATTTTGTAGCTGCTGCACAGCTCCTTATTTATGTGGGAGCAATAAATGTATTAATTGTATTTGCCGTGATGTTTATGAATGGTTCAGAATATTACAAAGATTTCTATCTTTGGACTGTTGGAGATGGAGTCACTTCACTGGTTTGTATAAGTATTTTTTTTTCATTAATTACTACTATCCCAGATACATCATGGTACGGTATTATTTGGACTACAAGGTCAAACCAGATTATAGAGCAGGACTTGATAAATAATGGTCAACAAATTGGGATTCATTTATCAACAGATTTTTTTCTTCCATTTGAACTTATTTCGATAATTCTTTTAGTTGCCTTGATCGGTGCAATTGCTATGGCTCGTCAGTACTAAATATTTATATTTCGAAATTTAATAATATTAAATTATATTAATTAAATTAATATAGACTTGTTCTTCTTGAAAATATTTTTTTTTATTGTTCATGTATAAATATATAAAAGATAAAGTATAAAAAAAAGGAAAAAAAAAACGTAATTTTTCTCTATTTATATCTATTTTCTATTACCAATACCTTTTTGCGCACTTTATTAAATTTTATTTTAGTCAATTGAATCGGTTAAATTGTTGTTCATATTGAAATGAATCGAGATTGATGAGGAGTTGTTCAATGATGCTCGAACATGTACTTGTTTTGAGTGCCTATTTATTATGCATCGGTATCTATGGATTGATTACAAGTCGAAATATGGTTCGAGCGCTTATGTGTCTTGAGCTTATACTGAATGCAGTTAATATAAATTTCGTAACATTTTCGGATTTATTTGATAGTCGCCAATTAAAAGGAGACATTTTCTCGATTTTTGTTATAGCAATTGCAGCTGCTGAAGCAGCTATTGGATTAGCTATTGTTTCATCAATTTATCGTAACAGAAAATCAACTCGTATCAATCAATCGAATTTGTTGAATAAATAGGGTTTATAAAAAAAAATATAGAGTATCTGCCAATAAAAAAATGGGTATGTGCAGCATATAGTGCTATTTGATAAAATGTAATAAATCAAAGTATCTTGGCCTTCTTTCATGAGCAGATCCAGAAGTAGATTGATTCTGGTAAATCTACTAAATCATTGATTCATCTGGTGTCTACAATATATAATTAATTTACTACTTTACTAGATCGAAATTTTATGATGTTAAAAAAAAATTATAGATCCAATGTCGCATTCAGTAAAGATTTATGATACATGTATAGGGTGTACTCAATGTGTACGAGCTTGCCCCACAGATGTATTAGAGATGATACCCTGGGACGGGTGTAAAGCTAAACAAATTGCTTCTGCTCCAAGAACAGAAGACTGTGTAGGTTGTAAAAGGTGTGAATCCGCTTGCCCAACCGATTTTTTGAGTGTCCGGGTTTATTTATGGCACGAGACAACTCGTAGCATGGGTCTAGGTTATTGATACGTTCGAGAAAATTCCACTTGAATCCATCATTTTTTATCTTTACCGACAAAACCCGTACTCGAGAAAAGAAATATATATAATAATAATAATCAAACTAATAATTTTTTCTTTTCTCGAGTACGGGTTTTCGGGTCAAAGTCAAAGTAAGTGTATCTTGTTTTTACCACGAATGATTTTCCTTGGTTAACTATAATTGTTGTTTTGCCGATATTCGCGGGTACTTTCATTTTCTTTTTCCCTCATAGAGGAAATAAGGTTATTAGGTGGTATACTATTTGTATATGCCTATTAGAACTACTTCTAATGGCCTATGTATTCTGTTATCATTTCCAATTGGATGATCCATTAATCCAATTGGAGCAAGATTATAAATGGATAAATTTTTTTGATTTTCATTGGAGACTGGGAATTGATGGGCTTTCCATAGGACCCATTTTACTCACAGGATTCATCACTACTTTAGCTACTTTAGCGGCTTGGCCAGTTACTCGAGATTCAAAATTGTTCCATTTCCTTATGTTAGCAATGTACAGCGGCCAAATAGGATTATTTTCTTCTCGAGATCTTTTACTTTTTTTTATCATGTGGGAATTAGAATTAATTCCTGTCTACCTACTTTTATCCATGTGGGGAGGGAAGAAACGTTTGTACTCAGCTACAAAGTTTATTTTGTACACCGCGGGGGGTTCCATTTTTCTCTTAATGGGAGTTCTAGGTATGGGTTTATATGGTTCCAATGAACCAACATTAAATTTTGAAACATCAGCCAATCAGCCGTATCCTGTGGCATTGGAAATACTATTCTATTTTGGATTTCTTATTGCTTATGCTATCAAATTACCGATTATACCTCTACATACATGGTTACCAGATACCCATGGGGAAGCCCATTACAGTACATGTATGCTTTTAGCTGGAATCTTATTAAAAATGGGAGCATATGGATTGGTTCGTATCAATATGGAATTATTACCCCATGCTCATTCTATATTTTCTCCCTGGTTGATGATAGTAGGTGCAATTCAAATAATCTATGCAGCTTCAGCATCTCCGGGTCAGCGTAATTTTAAAAAGAGAATTGCCTATTCCTCTGTATCTCATATGGGTTTCATAATTATAGGAATTAGTTCCATAACTGATACAGGACTCAACGGGGCCCTTTTACAAATGATCTCTCATGGATTTATCGGTGCTGCACTTTTTTTCTTGGCAGGAACGAGTTACGATAGAACACGTCTTGTTTATCTCGATGAAATGGGGGGAATAACTATCCCAATGCCAAAAATATTTACAATGTTCAGTAGCTTTTCGCTGGCTTCTCTTGCATTGCCTGGAATGAGTGGTTTTGTTGCAGAATTTGTAGTATTTTTTGGATTAATTATGAGCCAAAAATTTCTTTTAATGCCAAAAATACTAATAACTTTTGTAACGGCAATTGGAATGATATTAACTCCTATTTATTCATTATCTATGTTACGTCAGATGTTCTACGGATATAAGCAATTTAATTCTCAAAATTATCATTTTTTAGATTCTGGGCCGCGAGAACTATTTCTTTCAATCTGTATTTTTCTACCCGTAATAGGTATTGGTATTTATCCGGATTTCGTTCTCTCACTATCAATTGACAAGGTAGAAACTATTATATCTAATTATTTTTATAGATAGTTAGTTTTTATTTTATAATAAAAAAGTTAAAAAAAAGTTAAAAAAATGAATTTACTTTAACTTAAAAACTTAAACTTAATAAAATAAACTTAAATTGTAATCAAATATTTTTGTAGTTTTTGAAAATCATTTGAATCAAGTCAAATGATTTTCAAAAACTCGTACAAACTTTCGTTATCTATGCTTATGCGATTCCTATTATGTATTTGCTATTCTATTCGTAACTGCTTTTTTTTTTCAATTAAATGTTAATGCGAATGAACCATAACTATGTAGCCCTATTCCTAATAGATTTACTCCAAAATAGCATATCCAAATTATAAAAAATCCTATAGAAGCCACAATTGCAGAATTTGAGCCTTGCAAATTTGCATTTGTTCTAGTATGTAAATAAATTGCGAATATTGTCCAAGTAATAAATGCCCAAGTTTCTTTTGGGTCCCAATTCCAATAGGATCCCCACGCTTCATTAGCCCATACTGCTCCCGAAAGAATACCTATGGTTAAAAATAGAAAACCAAGACTAATGACACGAGAACTCCAACAATCCAATTGCTGAATTAATTGATGCCTGTGATAATTTCTAAACGAAATAAAACAATTGTTTTGTAAAACATGGCTTATTTCATTCACGTATTGAATTTTTCCAAATGAAAATGACCTAAAATGGTTGTTTTTACATTTTAATTTTTTTTTATTTTTTTTTCGAAATGTAATGGCTAGAAGAGCTACTGATAATAATGATCCGCAGAGAAGAGATGCATAGCTCAATACCATCATACTTACGTGCATCATTAACCACTGTGATTGTAGAGCAGGTACTAATATTGTGGATTGATGCATTTCAGTTAAAAGACCTGAGGTGGCAAATCCTTGAGTCAAAATAGCACTGGGTGCAGTTATTGCACTTAGAAGATTTTTTTGTTTTCTAAAAAAAGGAAGCATATGAATAATGGATAAACTCCATGAAAGGAACATTAATGATTCATATAAATTACTTAAGGGTAAATGCCCCGAATAAATCCAACGAATAACTAATAATCCTGTTATACATAAAAAAGCGGCTACCATTCCTTTTTCCGACGAATCATATAATCCTACGATTTCGTGGACTAATAAGTTAATCAAATAAATCGTCAGTACGATTGAAACAATCGACAAGGAAATGTGAGTTAATATATGTTCTAAAGTAAAAAATATCATAAAAAATCCTAAAAAGGATATCCTCCAAGAATGGAATGGAGATCTAAAATTATATTCTATCCATTATAGGAATTATTATAGTATTTATTTTACTAGTATTTCTTTTTTAGAAATATGCCGCTACTCGGACTCGAACCGAGATGCTCTAGCACTGCTTCCTAAGAGCAGCGTGTCTACCGATTTCACCATAGCGGCTTGCTCGAAATCATAATAGCCCATTCATTTTTAATCGTCGAGATTGGAGGAGTAAATTCAATGCAATATTTATTTTGCCGAAAAATTCAAAATATCCTTTAAATTACTATTTAAACGTTCAATAATCATTACCTTACTTAATTGTAGTGTGAGGTGGGGCTATTGTTGTTAGTTTTAAAACCGCACTGAATGGTTTTTCGTGTGGTTTAAGTTCTTTTTAAATTTTAGAATTGTAAGGAGGTTTAAAATGTTTGTTGGATAGGTTGAAAACTGGATTAACTATAAATTGCCAATTGCTAGGATTTAAATTGTACCCATAATTCGTGGTACTATTTATCAAACTAATTAAGTATTAGTCAAACCAATTAGTAAGCTGTAGATATACCAGTGAAAATTTGTCTTCAATATTTCGAAAACGATTTTTCATTATGGAATGCATATTGTGCTTTATGGATAGGTATCTTAATGTATTCTATAGTTAAAGTTAAGTTAAAACATAGAATATATATTCGGCATCCAGAACCCCATAAGCCTTTTAAAATGAAAAGAAAAATATCATTTTTGTGAAAAGTGAATCGATGGGGAAAATAACAATCCCCATCCCACAAAAACCCACTAACGAAAAAGAGAAAACTTTGTAAAGAGAAAAATGATATATTGTGCCTAATTTTTCGAGCCTTTGTCTAGTAGACACAAAAATGTTATCCTACAACATACGACAATAGAAAATTGCATCTCATTAAGTTTACCATATTAATGGTAATTTCTTATCTTATAAATTATCGAATTCGTTGGTTCATATCGATTAAGATTATTCCAAGACTTTTCCAAGTCTTTATTATAAAATATATTATATTACTTGTTTGTTGTACAAAAAAGCTTTTAGAATCCCCGGTCGAAAGGGATTTTGCTAAAGAAAAAGCTTTTATTTCTGCCCAATATATTTTTCAAAAAATTTTTACGAATATGCTTTTTGGACATAGAAATACGCTTTTTTTGAACCGCTATTCCAAAATGCAGAGGTTATTCATTTTATAGTTAAATGTGGAAGACATTTATTGTTCAAAAAAATATCTAATTTTTTATTACTAAAATTTACATACAATATTTTGAAGAAAGAATTATTTATACTGACTAGTATTATATATATATAACTATATTCGAATGAAGATATTTATATATATACATGGTATTCATGGCTATAGAAATCGAGTTGCTTTCCATTGGTAAAAAAGAATCAAAAAGAGTTTCAATTGTCTATTTTTGCCATGTTGCATTTCATGTAATTTCAAAAAATAAATCGAAAAGTTTAAGAACCCTTACCTAATTTAAGAAAACTAGACTGTAAAACTCTTTCTATTAATTGTAATTGATCGAGGATCAAGAAAGTATATCTAATCTAATTAAAATTAGAAAAAATGAGTATCCATTAGTAATAAATTTAGTAAACGATATGTTATTTGAACCAGAAATTTTTATTATTATTGCAGCTCTGTGAAAACTGAAGTGATGAGTAACAAATCGACGAACAACAATAAAATTAATCACAAGTATAAGTTTAAGTTGCTTTATTGAAAGAAATATAAGCAACTCACTCAGTTTCCCAACGGACTAGTTCACAACCGATTAATGATTCCGAATTCTGAATTCCGAATCAATTAACGAAAATAAGAAAAGAATCTCCTTGTTTTTTTGTTTATCGGGTTGAGTTATTGGTGGATCATAGGATACTCGGAATCAAGTACTTTTTTTTCATAATTTTTTGACTTGTTTTCATTTTTGGACTTGTTTTATGTATATAAACTAAATTATTGTAATAATGAAATGATTGAAAACATTATATTCTCTATGTTCATATATCTTAATCTTTAATTAAAAAAAAAGAATAACTTTATCAGACTTAATCGTTTTTATTTAACTATTTTGAAATCATCAGAATTCTTAATTCTATTTCTATATTAATTCTATTTCTATTAAAGTCTTTTCATATCTTGATTTTTTTTTGCTCCGTTCTAAATATAAAAGAGTTGGTGAATCGGAAACAATTTTACAATAAAAAAAGGTTTATTTTTTATGGAATATACGTATCAATATGCGTGGATCATACCTTTCGTCCCCCTTCCGGTTCCTATAGCAATAGGGGTAGGCCTTTTTCTTTTCCCGGCGGCAACAAAAAATATTCGTCGTATATGGGCTTTTCTTAGTGTTTTATTACTAAGTATCGTTATGATTTTTTCCGCCAATCTGTCTATTCAGCAAATAAATGGCAGTCCATCCTACCAATATGTATGGTCTTGGACCCTAAATAATGATTTTTCTTTAGATTTAGGCCACTTAATAGATCCGCTTACTTCCATTATGTTAATATTAATAACTACTGTTGGAATAATGGTTCTTATTTATAGTGACAATTATATGTCTCATGATCAAGGCTATTTGACATTTTTTGCTTATATTAGTTTTTTTAACGCTTCGATGCTGGGATTAGTTACTAGTTCAAATTTGATACAAATTTATATTTTTTGGGAATTAGTTGGAATGTGTTCGTATCTATTAATAGGTTTTTGGTTCACACGACCCCTTGCCGCAACTGCTTGTCAAAAAGCGTTTGTAACTAATCGTGTAGGGGATTTTTTTTTATTTTTAGGAATCTTAGGTCTTTATTGGATAACGGGGAGTTTTGAATTTCGGGATTTGTTTGAAATAGCCAATAATTTGATTGATAATAATGGGGACAATTCTTTATTTCTTACTTTGTGTGCTTCCCTATTATTTGTAGGTTCGGTTGCCAAGTCTGCGCAATTCCCTCTTCATGTATGGTTACCTGATGCTATGGAAGGCCCTACTCCTATTTCGGCTCTTATACATGCTGCTACTATGGTAGCAGCAGGAATTTTTCTTGTAGCTCGACTTTTTCCTCTTTTTACAGTCATACCTTACATACTGAATATAATTTCTTTGGTAGGTATAATAACAATACTATTAGGAGCTACTTTAGCTCTTGCTCAAAGAGACATTAAAAGAAGTCTAGCCTATTCTACAATGTCGCAATTGGGCTATATTATGTTAGCTTTAGGTATGGGATCTTATCGAACTGCTTTATTTCATTTGATCACTCATGCCTATTCGAAAGCATTATTGTTTTTAGGATCTGGCTCCATTATTCATTCAATGGAAACTATTGTTGGGTATTCCCCAGATAAAAGCCAGAATATGGTTCTTATGGGTGGTTTAAAAAAATATGTCCCAATTACAAAAATTTCATTTTTTTTAGGCACGCTTTCTCTTTGTGGTATTCCACCTCTTGCTTGTTTTTGGTCAAAAGATGAAATTCTTAATGATAGTTGGTTGTATTCACCCATTTTTGCAATAATAGCTTGTTTCACAGCAGGATTAACTGCATTTTATATGTTTCGGATGTATTTACTTACTTTTGAAGGTCATTTAAATAGTAATTGTCAAAATTACAGCGGCACAAAAAATAATGTGTTCCATTCAATATCTATCTGGGGAAAAAAAGGACAAAAAGTAAAAAAAAATAATTTGATTTTATCAACAATGAATCATAATCAAAGAATTTCTGTTTTTTCGAAAAAAGTATATCCTATTGTTGGTAATGTAGTAACCAATATGATGGGGCCTCTTATTACTATAAAAAATTTTTCCAATAAAAAAATTTCCACATATCCTTATGAATCGGACAATACTATGTTATTACCACTTCTTATATTGGTCTTAGTTACTTTGTTCGTTGGATCCATAGGAATTCCTTTTGGTCAAGGAATAATTCATTTAGATATATTATCCAGATGGTTAACTCCATCAATAAACTTTTTACATTCAAATTATGATTTTGATTGGGATGAATTTTTTATAAATGCTATTTTTTCAGTCAGTATAGCATATTGCGGAATATTTATAGCGTTTCTTTTCTATGGGCCTGCTTATTCCAATTTTCATAATTTGAACTTAATAAATTTATCTGTTCAAATGGGTCCTAGGAGAATTATTTGGGACAAAATACTAAATTTTATATATAATTGGTCATATAATCGTGGTTACATAGACGCTATTTATACAAAAACCTTAACTACAGGTATAAGAGGGCTGGCAGAACTAAGTTATTTTTTTGATAAACAAGTAATTGATGGAATTACGAATGCTGTTGCTATTCTAAATTTATTTGTAGCAGAAATTATTAAATATGTAGGCGGAGGACGAATCTCTTCTTATCTCTTCTTTTACTTATTTTATGTATTTATTTTTATAGTAATTTACTGTATTTTTAATTTATAATTTACAATTAATAATGACTTTAAATCAAAAGTGTTTTTTATTTTTTCTTCAAATTCTCGGTAATCAGTAGTAAGGGCAGTAGGAAGAGCGATATCATGAAGTTTGTTTATCCAAAGAGTTTCGATAGAATCTTCTATCGAGTTTATTAAATACTCGTTCATGTTTGAACCTGAATACAATTCTTTGATTGTTCCACGATGGGGTCCATTCAAAAGAGGATCATATATTTTAGGTAAGCATTCTTGTTC